AATACTATATGAAATGGGTGGAGTAAGCGAAAATATAGCTAGAAGGGCTATTTTAATAGCAGCATCCAAAATGCCGATACGAACTCAATTTATTATTTCGGGATAAAAATGTAGAACCGACAGAAATGAATCTTGGGGATGAAACAAAAACGCAAGTTTCTTTTTTTGGACAAACAATATTTCTTTTATTTTCTTCATCCTTTGCATTGGAAGAATAGACTCAAAATTTGATATGATTCAACCTCAGACCCATTTAAATGTAGCGGATAACAGCGGGGCTCGAGAATTGATGTGTATTAGAATCCTAGGAGCTAGTAATCGTCGATATGCTCATATTGGTGACGTTATTGTTGCTGTGATCAAAGAAGCAATACCAAATATGCCCCTAGAAAAATCAGAAGTAGTGAGAGCTGTAATTGTTCGTACCTGTAAAGAACTTAAACGCGACAACGGTATGATAATACGATATGATGACAATGCTGCAGTTGTGATTGATCAAGAAGGAAATCCAAAAGGAACTCGAATTTTTGGTGCAATCCCCCGGGAATTGAGACAATTAAATTTTACTAAAATAGTTTCATTAGCTCCCGAGGTATTATAAAATAAAATGAGATCGTGATATCTTTGGGGTATTTGAAAGAACTAGATTAAGAACTAGATTAATTCGTAGATTGTGTCTCACGCATATACCTTAAAAAATTCCTATTCATAAACCAATAGAAAAAAAAAAAGAAAAACATGTTGATTATATCCAATTTCCAGGCACCAATAATTATAGTTCATCATGGGTAGAGACACTATTGCTGAGATAATAACCTCTATACGAAATGCTGATATGGATAGAAAAAGAGTTGTTCGCATAGCATCTACTAATATTACCGAAAATATTGTTAAAATACTTTTCCGAGAAGGTTTTATCGAAAACGTCAGAAAACATCGAGAAAAAAACAACTCTTTTTTGGTTTTAACCCTTCGACATAGAAGGAATGGGAAAAGACCCTATAGAAATTTTTTAAATTTAAAACGGATCAGTAGACCCGGTCTACGAATCTATTCTAACTCTCAACGAATTCCTAGAATTTTAGGTGGGATGGGGATTGTAATTCTTTCTACTTCTCGAGGTATAATGACAGACCGGGAGGCTCGACTAGAAGGAATCGGCGGAGAAATTTTGTGTTATATATGGTAATCCTTTTAATATCCAAATGGGATCCGAAACCTCTTCCTATTTGTAAAAAAAAAAAGAAAAGGGGTGAGTTGTCTAATATCGTTTCTCCTTCATTAGTTGATACTTCAGGGAGGCTTTACCTGAAATGAAAGAACAAAAATGGATTCATGAAGGTTTAATTACTGAATCGCTTCCCAATGGAATGTTCCGGGTTCGGTTAGATAATGAAGATCTGATTCTAGGTTATGTTTCAGGAAAGATCCGACGTAGTTTTATACGGATACTGCCGGGAGATAAAGTCAAAATTGAAGTAAGTCGTTATGATTCAACCAGAGGACGTATAATTTATCGACTCCGAAACAAGGATTCGAAAGATTAGGGCGTTTTTATTCAATACGATTCGAGATGAAAAATTTCAAGAAACTTATTTTCTACCAAGAAGTAGATTCAGAATTAAGATAAGGAATGACAAATATGAAAATAAGAGCTTCCGTTCGTAAAATTTGTGAAAAATGTCGCCTAATCCGTAGGCGGGGGCGCATTATAGTAATTTGTTCCAACCCGAGACATAAACAAAGACAAGGATAATCAGACTCGCTAAAAGGCTCAATGTACAAATAAGGAATCTGTTTTGACATGAAATGGATATATCCATATATTTCTGACTCATATTTATGAGATGATACAATATGGCAAAAGCTATACCGAGAACTGGTTCACGTAGGAATGTACGTATTGGTTCACGTAAGAGTGGACGTAGAATACCAAAGGGAGTTATTCATGTTCAAGCAAGTTTCAATAATACCATTGTCACGGTTACAGATGTACGGGGTCGGGTGGTTTCCTGGGCCTCTGCCGGTACTTCGGGATTCAAGGGTACGAGAAGAGGGACACCCTTTGCCGCTCAAACTGCAGCAACAAATGCTATTCGTACAGTAGTAGATCAAGGTATGCAACGAGCAGAAGTCATGATAAAAGGTCCCGGTCTCGGAAGAGACGCAGCATTACGAGCTATTCGTAGAAGTGGTATACTATTAACTTTCGTACGGGATGTAACCCCTATGCCACATAATGGCTGTAGACCTCCGAAAAAAAGACGTGTGTAGAAATGAACAGTGAATAAATTTCAAGAGAAACAAGAGAAATAAATAATTCAATCAAATAAAAATAAAATAATATTACTATGGTTCGAGAGAAAGTAACAGTATCTACTCGGACACTACAGTGGAAGTGTGTTGAATCAAGAACAGACAGTAAACGTCTTTATTATGGGCGCTTTATTCTGTCTCCACTTATGAAAGGCCAAGCCGACACAATAGGCATTGCAATGCG